TCTTTTGATTGATTATTTTTTTTTTTTATTTATTTGGAAATATTATTAATAGCCTCTACTCGTGTCCTAGCCCGCCTGAGAGCTAGATTCGCCTCAATTGCCTGTTTCTTACCTTCAGCTCTACTTAAGTTAGCTTCAGCTATTTTAAGAGCTTGTTGAGCTTCTTGCGGATCAATGTCAGTACTCATCTCTGCATCATTTCCTAAAATAGTGATCTCATTATTACCTATCCTAGCGAAACCGCCCATCAGAGCCACAGTTAACCATTGGTCATTGAGGCGTATTCTCAAAAGACCGATATCTACAGCTGTAGCAATAGGGGCATGGTTTGGTAATACACCAATTTGGCCACTATTAGTAGATAAAATGATTTCTTTCACTTCTGAATCCAAAATAATTCGATTAGGAGTCAGTACACAAAGATTTAAGGTCATTTCTTCAAATTGCTCTCCCCTTCTAAGTTCATAGCTTTCGCGGTAGCTTCATCAATGTTACCCACCAAATAAAAGGCCTGCTCGGGAAGACCATCTAATTCTCCGGAAAGAATCAATTGAAACCCCTTAATTGTTTCTGCGAGAGCAACATATTTACCTGGAGAACCAGTAAATACTTCTGCCACGAAGAAGGGTTGTGACAAAAAACGCTCAATTTTTCGTGCTCTTGCTACAGTTAAACGGTCCTCCTCGGATAATTCGTCCAACCCAAGTATAGCTATAATGTCTTGAAGTTCTTTGTAACGTTGTGAAGTTTGCTTAACTCTTTGCGCAATTTCATAATGTTCCTCGCCAACAATCCGAGGTTGTAACATAGTTGACGTGGAATCTAAAGGATCCACTGCCGGATAAATACCTTTGGCAGCTAATCCTCTTGATAGTACGGTAGTAGCATCTAAATGTGCAAATGTCGCGGCAGGAGCAGGGTCGGTCAAATCGTCCGCAGGTACATAAACTGCTTGGATCGAAGTTATGGATCCCTCTTTGGTAGAAGTAATTCTTTCTTGCAAAGAACCCATTTCTGTACTAAGTGTAGGTTGATAACCTACTGCAGAAGGCATTCTCCCTAATAAGGCGGATACTTCCGATCCTGCTTGGACGAAACGAAAGATATTGTCGATGAATAAAAGTACGTCTTGCTCATTAACATCCCGGAAATATTCTGCCATGGTTAGGGCAGTCAAACCAACTCTCATACGAGCTCCCGGGGGTTCATTCATTTGACCATAGACTAGAGCCACTTTTGATTCTGCAATATTTTTTTCATTAATCACTCCAGATTCTTTCATTTCCATGTAGAGATCATTTCCTTCACGAGTACGTTCGCCTACTCCGCCAAATACGGATACGCCTCCATGAGCTTTGGCAATGTTGTTGATCAATTCCATGATGAGTACTGTTTTACCTACTCCAGCTCCTCCAAATAACCCTATTTTTCCTCCACGGCGATAGGGAGCTAAAAGATCCACTACTTTAATTCCTGTTTCAAAGATTGATAATTTTGTATCTAACTGTATAAAGGCAGGCGCCGATCTATGAATAGGAGATGTTGTGCGAGTATCTACGGGACCTAAATTATCAACAGGCTCCCCAAGAACATTGAAAATTCGTCCAAGAGTAGCTCCTCCGACTGGAACACTTAGAGGAGTTCCCGTGTCAATCACTTCCATCCCTCTCATCAGCCCATCTGTAGCATTCATAGCGACAGCTCTAACTCGATTATTTCCTAATAATTGTTGTACCTCGCAAGTAACATTAATTTGTGGACCGGCAGTATCTCGACCCTTAACTACTAAAGCATTATAAATATTAGGCATTTTGCCGGGGGTAAAAACGACATCCAATACCGGGCCAATAATTTGAGCGATACGCCCTAGGTTTTTTTCTTCAAGCGTGGAAACGCCAAGACCAGAAGTAGTAGGATTTATTCTCATAATAATAAAGTGAAATATGTCGAAATTTTTGAATAGTACTGAAAAAAATATGTCCGATATCAAATTGATCAGTTAATTCAATAATAAATAAATGGAGTTAGCATTCGATTTAGTTTGTACCACTCAAATGAATCCAATTCAATCATTTACACTACACATTGAATGATGAAATTTTCAAGTTCAACCAATCTTTATTTCTTTTTTTATGGATTTTTGTGTTTTATACTACGATTTATGCCTAGTTTCACATCTAGGATTTACATATACAACATATATCACTGTCAAGAGGGAATTTTTATTAGTATTTCATTTCTTAGATTAATAATAAGAAGGGATATACTCCTCCATTATAAACTTGCAAAACAAGGATTGGGTTGCACCATATATATAAAAGAGTATACAATAATATAGATATACAATAATGATGTATTTTATTTATCAAATACATGGTCTAATAACAAACCAATTTTAACATTTTAATTAGTTTATAATATTCGTTAAATATTTTGTGTTTGAAAAATTGTTGTCAAAGGTTTTGAGTTATTTACGCCTAATACATATCGAGTAGACCTT